GTATGTATATAGAATCCAAATTTTGTACCTTCTATACTCACTTATATATATACTTAGATACTTAGATTTATACTAATTAAACTTTGAATTCTAATATATTATTAATTATAATTATTTAATTTTTAATAAGATATCTTTATAAATAATAACAGGTACAAATAGTAAATTGAGGTATCCTTTATATGACAACTTTCGACTTTCCCTCTGTTTTGGTGCCTTTAGTAGGCTTAGTATTTCCGGCAATGGCAATGGCTTCTTTATTTCTTCATGTTCAAAAAAATAAGACTGTTTAGATCTGATGGGCCCAACTCTCATCCATTTTTTTTTTCAAAACTAAGACTTGTATCATAACGCAGATACCTATTTATTGTAAGAAGGTATAACATGCGGCGCTTCCGTCGAAAGGAGCTCTTTGACCTGTAGAAAGATGATATGGGGTAAAGGAATTATATCTATTTGAAAAAATCTCAGGATCGCCGGATGGCTGAACTGTAAAATCGGTACATCTATATCTATATATATATATCGATGGGATCATACGAAGGGTATGTTTTTATTTTAGATCTAACCAACTTGATAAATTACTCTTAAAGGTTTACATCAAACTAAGTACTAGTTGATGAGAGTTACTTCGGAAACAAAAAGAGTAAAGTCTAGGGTATTTTCTCAATTCCAATAAAACGAAACCGGATCAAGTATGAGTTGTCGATCAGAACATATATGGATACAACCTATAACGGGGTCGCGAAAAACAAGTAATTTATGCTGGGCCATTATCCTTTTTTTAGGTTCATTAGGATTCTTATTGGTTGGAACTTCCAGTTATCTTGGGAGAAACTTGATATCTTTATTTCCGTCTCAGCAAATCCTTTTTTTTCCACAAGGGATTGTGATGTCTTTCTATGGGATCGCGGGTCTCTTTATTAGCTCCTATTTGTGGTGCACAATTTCGTGGAATGTAGGGGGTGGTTATGATCGATTCGATAGAAAAGAAGGAATGGTATGTATTTTTCGTTGGGGATTCCCTGGAAAAAATCGTCGCATCTTCCTCCGATTCCTTATAAAGGATATTCAGTCCGTCAGAATAGAAGTTAAAGAGGGTATTTATGCTCGCCGTGTACTTTATATGGATATCAGGGGCCAGGGGGCCATTCCCTTGACTCGTACTGATGAGAATGTTACTCCACGGGAAATCGAACAAAAAGCTGCCGAATTGGCCTATTTCTTGCGTGTACCGATTGAAGTATTTTGAAAAATGAGCTGAGAGAATGAATGCTTTCTCAGCAGGAAGGAAAAACTAAAGAATCCCCCTTTTCTATACCATAACTTAACTGAAGTTTCTTCATAACGCTCATTCTAGTCAAAGAAGACGTATACGTAACGTAACAACCACAAAACAAAACTATTTTTGTGGTCTTTTATGTGTATGGAAATCTACACAACTTAATTCAATAACAAAAAAATAAGTAACAAATCGAAAAAATGGATTCATCCTTTTTTATATCAAAGCATTTCGAAATACATAAATTTTTTTATTCCGGACTCTGAGTAGTCAGTGAAAATTTTTAAAAATAAAAATATAAGATATTTTGATATAATGGTAGAAAAGAATATTCATTACTTAAATAAAGAATAAAGCGGTTCTTTCGGGCAGTCATCGATTCGTCTAAAGGGGGATACTTGCTTCGAATTTAACCAATTACTATATCTGGAAACAATATAATATTTTTTTGTTAATTCTTTGAATTCTAAGTGGATTCTTAATCTATTTCTGTATTCTTTCTACATTCAAAGACTAACTCCGAAATCACAAATAAAAAAAAGTGAATAGATTAATAATTAATAAGTTCGATACTTTGTAATAGAACTCATGCATGAGAGAAATATTGGATGGCGTAGAGTCAACTAATGAGGTCGGTTCATTAAAATTAAAAATTAATAGATGAAATGAAAAAATGTCAAAAAAGAAAGCATTCACCCCTCTTTTATATCTTGCATCTATAGTATTTTTGCCCTGGTGGATTTCTCTCTCATTTAATAAAAGTCTGGAATCTTGGGTTACTTATTGGTGGAATACTAGGCAATCTGAAATTTTTTTGAATGATATTCAAGAAAAGAATATTATAAAAAATTTCATAGAATTGGAAGAAATCCTTCTTTTGGAGGAAATGATCAAGGAATACTCGGAGACACATCTACAAAACCTTCGTATAGGAATCCACAAAGAAACGCTCCAATTAATCAAGATACACAATGAGGATCATATTCATACGATTTTGCACTTCTCGACAAATATAATATGTTTCGTTATTCTAAGCGGTTATTCTATTTTGGGTAATGAAGAACTTGTTATTCTTAACTCTTGGGCTCAGGAATTCCTATATAACTTAAGTGACACAATAAAAGCTTTTTCGATTCTTTTATTAACAGATTTATGTATCGGATTCCATTCGCCCCATGGTTGGGAACTAATGATTGGCTTTGTCTACAAAGATTTTGG